AAAGCCTTGGTGTATTCACTCTTTTAAAGCTGCAATTTAATGTTGTATATCAACTACAAGGCCGGCTGTTTATGCGATTATTAGTATTAAAGATGTAATAGAGCATGATATTGCTGTAATTACACATCACATAGGGGTTCTAAAAGATTTTCGAGTTTGAGGTGCAGCTAAAATAAAATTAAATGTTATGTTAAAGTAATAAAATAAATTTATTAGTCTTCCTGTAATTAATACTATTACTACAATAAACAGGTCATTGTTAGCTAAAGTGTTAATAATAAGTCATTTAGGAAAAAACCCTAAAAAGGGGGGGAGCCCCCCCAGTCTAAATATGACGATTATAACTAAAGCAAATATTGTTATTCTTATTCGTGACACGGAGAAGGAAAGTTTGCTTAGTATTGAATTTCTTTTTATTAATAAACTAATTAAACTAACTGTAATAAGAACATACACTGAAAAATATAAAATAAATATATTAAAAGAACATTGAGTGGTGATCAGGATTCATCTTATATGCCCAATAGAGGAGTATGCCAAGAGGGCTCGAAGTTGAGACTGATTTATTCCGCCCACCCCGCCGACAATAGCGCTCAATATAACTACAATAAAAATAATTAGTGGGGTTTCTCGGGGAGTTAATATAATTATTAATATCATTGGACTAATTTTTTGTCATGTGGCAAGGATCATACACATAAACCATGAGATACTGGACATTACATGAGGTAATCATTGATGGCATGGAGCCATTCCTAATTTTATTGTTATTCTAATAACAAATATCGTTATAATGACCGGGGAAAAAGAAAAGTTTGATAAAGGATTTGTTGATATAACCCCAGCAGTAAGTATAAGTCCTCTTCCTACGGCTTGAATAATAAAATACTTAACCCTAGCCTCTGTTTCTTGTAAAGTATGAGACCTGGCTACTAAAGGGATAAAAGAAAGAAGGTTTAACTCCATTCCTATTCATAAGTACAGCCAGTTTGTTCTGGATAAGGCGATTAAAGTTCCTATAATTGTGGTAGATATAAATAAAAAGAATGAGGGTGTCATAAAACTATGAAAGGAGTTGAACCTTTCAGATGAGAAGTTAGAAGCTTTTATCTGACCCACATAGTTTATTTTCATTCTAAAGATCCTTCATTTCATTCATGATACAGGCCTAAAATTAAGATAAAACAAAATCCAACAATAATTAGCTTAACTGAAGTAGATAAAAATCTAATAGACGGAATTGGTATTAATAAAGCGATTTCAATATCAAACACTAAAAATAGAACGGCCAAAATAAAAAATCGTAAGGAGAACGGGATTCGTGCCGAATTGTGTGGGTCGAACCCACACTCAAATGGTGTAGATTTTTCAAAATTTACATCTATTTTTTTATTTAAAATAAATGTAGCAATAATAATGGCAGAGGGAAAGATAGCAGCAACACATATAGCTAAAGTAATTGATATCATTTTTCTAGGAGATTAAAGTCTCTATTTATGAAGTAAAAATTCATTGCTGTTGCAAGCTTCTAGAAAAGATGCTGGAGGCGAAGCCTCATATTTAACGTCATCAAAGTTATCCGTTCGTCCGGCGCAGCATCATACGGTTAAGAAAGATATAATTATGATTACGACTAACGTTATTGGTAAGAATTGTTTTCATGTTAGTCTTATTAGTTTGTCGTAACGTATTCGGGGGTACGCGCCACGGGCCCAAATAAATAGTACACTTACAGATGAAAGAGTTAAAATTATATTAATATCATTAACAGGGTTTAATACTGAGATGGATATAAATAGAGCTCTTGTGATTATCCCTATCGCAATAATATTTATATATTCCGCTATAAAAATTAGTGCGAAGGTGCCGGACCTATACTCAGTATTGAATCCTGACACTAATTCAGATTCTCCTTCTGCTAAGTCAAAGGGAGTCCGGTTGGTCTCAGCCAGAGATGTAATAATTCAAGTTATTAATAATGGTCATAATATTAAAGAAAGAGCAAATGATCTTAGTTTTGAAAAAGCGTTCAACCTAAGAGTTGATATTAGAACTATTGGGGTTAGGATAACTAAGGCTATTCTTACTTCATATGAAATTGTTTGAGCGATCCTTCGAAGGGCCCCTAGTAAAGAATATTTTCTATTTGATGCTCAGCCGGAGAACAATGTAGTATAAACGTTTATTCTTGATAAAGAAAGAAATAACATAATCCCTCATTTTATTATGAGCGAGGCGCTTGAGTAGGGGTATAGTGTTCACATTATCAAAGCTAAGAATAAAGCTAGTATAGGGGCCACAATAAAGGGAATGATATTGGCGTTTGTTGGTTTGTTTAATTCCTTAGTAAATAATTTTGCGGCGTCTGCTAAAGGTTGAGGGATCCCTATAAGACCGACTTTATTAGGTCCCTTTCGTAATTGAATGTAGCCTAAAATTTTTCGCTCTAAGAGCGTGAAAAATGCTATAGCAAGAAGTATGCATAGAAAAATAGTTAAAATAGTGATGATTATTTTGATAGACATTGTTTTAGGGTAAAATACCTTATTTAAAGCTTAAATCTAATGCACTAATCTGCCACTAAAACTGGCTACAGTATATAATACATGGTCTGATTGCAATTCAAATGCCTTGATTAGGCTATATAGCCGCTTTTAACAACATGGTAATAATTAAATACCTGTAATGACTTTCAAAATCATTTTAATATGTTGCTGAATAATTTATATAGTTAATGAGTAGGAATACTCCTGTGAGTTGATCCTAAATCAAGTGCATAACTCTGCCAACTCATTAGTTTATATGTGATTAATTGAATAGCATTCATAGACTCAGGTCCTTTCGTACTATGATCTATTTTATCTATATAAGGATAGAATCTAACCTGGCTTACGCCGGTCTGAACTCAGCTCATGTAGTGATTTAATGGTTGAACAAACCAACTTTATTAAACGGCTGCGCCTAATAGTTACACTAAGCCAACATCGAGGTGCCAACCCCTACTGTCAATGTGATCTCTCTAGTAGGATTAGCCTGTTATCCCTAAGGTAGCTATATTCTAAGTCATTATTGGGTGTGTGTGATGTGATCTAGCTAAGAGGTTTATTTGTCTTTAGGTTGTCCCAACCAAACTAATAATTAAGTCTTATATCTATTATTAGTAAAGCTCTATAGGGTCTTCTTGTCCTTTATATTGATTTAGGCTTCTTCACCTAAATATCAGTTTATTAAAAATTCAAGTGAGACAGCTTTATTCTTGTGTGTCCTTTCATACTAGCCTTCAATTAAAAGGCAAATGATTATGCTACCTTTGCACGGTCAGGATACCGCGGCCGTTGAAAAATTCACTGGGCAGGATGGACCTGTTATATTTTCAACAGGCGGTGTTTTTGTTAAACAGGCTGAATAAATGTTTGCCGAGTTCCTTACTTGAATATAGAGTGAGATAATTGAAATTATATTTATTTAGATAATTATAAGTGTGGGTTTTAATACTAGTTATAACATTATATTTATTTCATTAGAGATGAATATTGTGTTTTGTTTTACCAAAAAGTTATAATTATAAGGTTTATAGATTTTTCACAGTAACGTGATTAGGTGGCTGGTGTTAGGCCTATAAAGAATCTTATTTATTAATAGATAGAGTGGAATTATTAAAGCTTTGCCTTTAATAACTTCGTAGCAATTATGCTCTTCCGACTAAGATCGGTGGTAAACACAACCAGCTATTAAGCACCGCGGGGGTATGTAGCCTCTGAAATTATGTCTTATCACAATATTGCAACATTGTAGTATTGGTATCTAGTCAGCATATTTTCAGCTCGGTTGCTTTTCGGGGTTAAATATATTATTTTACTCTTGTTATACCATGATGCAAAAGGTACATTGAATATTGCTTTTAATTAATTTATTGTCTTTACAGTGTGTTTTTTATATTTTAGTATTATTTAATAAGGAGAAGTCAAAAATATTATTAAAAAAATTTCAAGATAAGAGCAACACTCTTTATATCCATTGTAAGTGAATTGCATATATCATGCTCTATCTTGAAGGCACAACTTCAGTTACGCCTACTATGTTACGACTTATCTCGCCTTTCGGTGAGAGTGACGGGCGATGTGTGCACACTTTAGATTGCGGGTTCAATCAGTTATATTATAAATGTTTTACTATTAAGTCCATATTAAGACATATTATTTAAAGTGTCATCCTATTATATATTTATTGTAATCCATCTAAACTTATTCATTAGCTGCACATTGACCTGACGTGGTAGCGGGTGACTTTATTGCTAACGACCTTGAATTGGTGTTAGCTTGCGACGGCGGTATACAGGCTGGTTGTCAAGAATAAGAAGGGTTTAACGTGGATTGGCGAATTAATTGACAGATTCCCCTAATAGCGTAAAGTGCCGCCAATTTTTTTGGGTTTTAAACATGTGTTCGTAGTGCCCGGGATTTTGTTTACGGAATTGAATAAAAGGGTATCTAATCCTTGTTTTGGACAATTCTTTCGTTTTACAATTTGATATAAACTAAATTAATCATGATCTATGTATTGTACCACTTTCACATGAGTTTTTTATCATTACTATCATCCGATGTTTCTTGACTTGTGCTTATCGTTTAACCGCGACGGCTGGCACGAATTGGGTCAGCACTTATAATAATATCTGTTACGTAAGTTTAACTTTGGGCAAAATACTTTACTGCAGGCGTGAATCAGGGTTTTAGTTTAACTTATACAGTTATGTAAATAAACATTAAGAATTAAATTTAGTTGCACGGGTTCCCAGAAGGTTGCATGTATTATATTTTATTTTAGTCAAGAAGTTGTAGCAAAAATCAAACTATTTTCAGTTTTAATAGAGTGAAATCAATGATGGTATAATTATAATAACTACTACTGGCACTAGGTGTCCAGTAATTACTATTACATTACGAGGGATGATTGTTATGGCTGGGTTGTTAAGAATATTTATAGGTCCATGATTTATTCTTACATATAAAGTAAGGGAATAGGCCGCAGCAACAAATCTTATAATTCCAACAGGTAGTAAAACAAGCTTGGTAGTTACTGTTGAGCATGTAATTAATATAATTTCGGCTATGAGATTGCACGAGGGGGGAGCGGCTATGTTGGCTGCGCACATGATAAATCACATTATAGACATAGAAGGAATGGCAATATTAAGTCCTTTGTTTATTAAAAGTCTTCGTGAATTAGATACTGAATAAGATATATCAGCTGAAGCAAATAAAGCGGATCTTAATAGCCCATGAGAAATTATTATTGCTATTGCCCCTCAAATTCCTCATGGAATATTTGCTAGAATTCCAGCTATCACAAGCCTTATATGCCCCACTGATGAGTACGCAATCAGAGATTTAATATCTTGTTGTCGTGTGCAGATTAGACTAGTGATTATTCCTCCTCATAAGGTTAGCCTTAATAAATAATATTTTAATCTAAACCTGATGGGAGAAATAAGGTATATTATTCGTAACATCCCGTACCCGCCTAGTTTTAGTAACACAGCAGCTAAAATTATAGAGCCGGCTACTGGGGCTTCTACATGTGCTTTAGGAAGCCATAAGTGGAACACAAATAGAGGTAGTTTTACCATAAAAGCGAGATTTATTATAATCCAAAAAGATGAGTAAGTGGAAGAAAAAGAGTATACTGAAAAAAATAAATTTCCTGTGTGTGTTGAATACGATAAGGCGGCAATCCCGGCCAGAAGAGGAAGACTTGCAGTGATAGTGTATAATATTAAATACATCCCTGCTTGAAGTCGCTCAGGTTGATAACCTCATTTTATAATAATTAGTAGCGTCGGCACTAGAGAAGCTTCAAATAAAATATAGAAAGAAAACAAATGAGAAACTGAAAACCCTAATAAGAGGATAATAGTCAGAACAATAATATTTAAGTGAAACCCTTTCTCGTTTTTTTTTAAGAAAATATTTTGACTTGCAGCAACTACTAAAGGCATAATTCATAGAGTTAAGACGATAAGTATACATGATATGCTATCAATGGCCATTAATATATTTATATTAATTGGCATTGAATTTATATAAATCAATCTAGTAGCTGGAAGAATTATTCAGGCCATAAATATTATATTGTAGTTTCATTTAGGTTTAACTAAGAGTAGGAGCGAAAGCGGCATAATAATTTTTAGCATTTATTTAATGATAAAGAATTTAAACGGTCATTTCCATACGACCGACTCATTGCCGTCATACATGCTAGTCCTAAACTAGCTTCGCAGGCTCCAAAGGTTAAAATTACAATTACAAATATTAATCATCTGGTGTCAGTTAAAATAATTAATATAAAAACCAATCTGAGAATTATTGCCTCTAATGCAAGTAGGGCCATTAGAAGATGAATTCGTTGTAGTATTACGCATGTTAAGGTGATTAGAACTAATAAAGGAGAAACTATTACTATTCAAGATGTCATAGTACATAGAAAAATTTTCTGTTTCTGGTTTACAAGACCAGCGCTTCATACATTAGCTTTATGTACTCTCAGATTACGGGGTAGGCCGATTTCTAGCTCCCAAAGCTAGTATTTTGTTTAAATTATAATCTGTGTTTAACATTATATGTATTTCTTGCGTGAAAAGCAAGGGTATTCGCTTATACTATAAACACTTTAATATTGCTCACGGATGTAAAATCATATTTACGGCTTCAATGTAATGCTTTTGTTTAAGCTACTTGAGCATATAGATAACATTGTTCATCTAATAAGTATAGCTACGCAGGCAGTATAATTTAGGGTAGAGTTGTTTTGAAGGCCTATGCTATAGGATGATTGGGCTGCTATATTATTAAACATAACTGTTGGGATTAACGATCATCCTTGGTCGACTTCTTTTAGTTCTATCAGAGGGGGTCTTATTAATATATTGGGGAGGACATGTGTTGATAGTGGGGTTAAGAACCATATATAACAGTGAGAGTTTACTAGGATAGTAGGAGCAGTGGATTTATTTGTAACAACTATAGTTCCTATAACCACACCACACATAATCATAAAGGGGGCAAGGATTTTTATTCCTCTTGAAAAGTTAGGTTCAATATACGGGACAGTAAAAATTCAGTTAGTAATAGCCCCGCCAATGATAGCTAAAGTGGTTAATACTCTAATCCTCATGATTTGTGTAAGATTTTCAGATGAGTATTGAGAAGGCGGGCTAACTGTTGGAGATAATATCGTGTATAGAGTAAATCGGGTTGAATATGCTGTGGTTAAAATAGTAGCTACAACAAATATGAAAAAAATAATTAAGTTTTTTTGAGTTATTAGCATTGTTATTCTTTCAATAATAAGGTCTTTTGAATAAAACCCCGCTAAGAATGGGGCCCCGCATAATGCTATATTAGCGATTGAAATTGCGGTTGTAATAACAGGTAGTTGTGTTGAAACATTCCCTATCTGACGTAAGTCTTGACTATGGTGGTGAATATCAATTATATTACCAGCACAAATAAATAGTAGTGCTTTAAATAAAGCGTGTGTAATAAGATGAAAAAACGCAATTTCAGGTAGGCCCAATCTTAGTGTAAATATTATGATAGCAACTTGTCTTAGAGTAGAGAGAGCAATAATCTTTTTTATGTCACATTCTGCTATGGCTCTTGCTCTTGCTATGAGTATTGTTATAGTTGCAATTATAATTAATACAGTTTTAAACTCTTTTCACGTGCTTATAAATGGGTAAAACCGGTATAATAAATAAACCCCCGCGGTAACTAGGGTAGAGGAATGAACTAGGGCACTTACTGGAGTTGGGGCCGCTATTGCTGCCGGTAACCACCTGGAAAATGGTATCTGAGCACTTTTAGTTATAGCAGCGATTATAATAAGGATTGGCACTCATTGAATAACCTCATTTTCCCAAATATTTATTACTATTCAGTGTCCTTGGTTAAATAGTAAAGCAATAGAGATTAATAATATTACGTCACCAATTCGGTTAGTTAAGGCTGTAATTATACCGGCCCCTAGACTTTTAGCGTTGTTATAATAAATAACTAACACGAAGGATGTAATTCCTAATCCATCTCATCCTAAAAGCAATAGTATAGTATGTGGGAATAAAATTAAAAATATCATAGATAAGACAAATAATAAGACTAGGATAATAAATCGGTCAGTAGTTTTGTCATTTGCTATATATGTCTTAGCGAATTGTATGACCCTGGTGGCGATAATTAGTACAGTAGTTATAAAAATGGTACTTGTAGGGTCTAGAATTACAGGGAACGAGATGTTTATATTATAAAATTCGATAATATTTCATTCGATTAATAAGGTAGCCTGAGTAAATGTTACGACTATTATTAATAATATAGAGATAATTGTTGTCATGAAAAGAAGTTTGGTTGTAATATTTGCCATGGTAGAGGTCATAATATGAATTTATGAATCCACAGTTCATTGTTTTATTTAAACTACCACTACAAGATGGGCAAAATAAATGCCTTATCTCCGAGCCGAAATCGGGAATTTACATCTCAGTTATATTATTATGGGTGGTCGTCTCTATAAAGCCTTAGAAGTAAACAGAAAATGTATCTTTGAATAAGACAAATCCCCACTTCAAATATAATGTATCCAATTTGAATTATAATAAGAATTAAGAATCCTAATAATCTAGAAAACATAGATGCTGCACAGTAAGTTCCGATAAGGGTTAGTACAATATGGCCGGCCCTTATATTAGCGGCTAGTCGAAACGACAGGGTCAAAGGGCGAACTCTGATACTAATTGTTTCAATGATGACTAGGAATGGGTTTAATCAATGGGGAGCCCCTCCTGGGAGAAGACTTGCCACTCAACTAGTTGTGTTGTAAGCAATTGCTGACATAATTAGAGCCAATCATAAGGGTAAACCAAAGCTTAGAGTGAATAAAAGATGTCTTGAATAACTGAATACAGCTGGTAAAAGTCCTATCAAATTAATATTAATAATAATAATAAATAGTGATACAATAAAAGAGTTAAATCCTTTTATGTGTACTCCCTGAGTACGTGTTCCTTGGTCATTTATAACTTTTATTGTTGAGTTTATTAGCACAATTAAGTTGTTAGGGGTGATTCATATTGATAAGGTAAATAGTCTAATTGAGGATATTGTGATTATCCAGAATATGATGGGCGATATATAATTATTTGTTATATTAATCCCTGGGTCAAATGATGAAAAGATATCTAATATCATCAAGACTTGACTATAGGTCATTTAAGACTTTGAAGGTCTTTAGTTTACTTAACTTAAAGTCTTATTTAATAATGTTATCTCAGGCTTGCGCTGATAAAGGAATTGATACGTGAAGAACAAAATACAGGGCTGTAAATACCTGTCCAAGGCCTTCAAATGGGTATTCCACTGGTCGTCCTCCGATTCAAGTTAAAAGAATAGTGTCGGCGGCTAATAGTCAAAACATAATCTGGCTTAACGGATAAAATGAAACTCCTCGGGCCTTATGACGGGCTATCAATGGGAGAGCAAATAATACTAAAATTGCAGCAAATATAGCAACAACCCCTCCTAACTTATTTGGGATTGACCGTAGAATGGCGTAGGCTCATAAAAAATATCATTCTGGTTTAATATGAATAGGGGTTACTAGTGGATTAGCTGGAATAAAGTTTTCGGCGTCTCCTAAAATATTAGGGAAGAATAAGGCGATAAATGTTAAAGATATTAATAAGACTGTGAATCCAACTATATCTTTGAATGTATGGTATATGTGAAATGGTACTATATTTATAGATGACTTAATACCAAGGGGATTATTAGAGCCTGTTTGGTGAAGAAATAATAGGTGTAACATAGATAGGGCTATAACAATAAATGGTATAAGAAAATGAAGAGCAAAGAATCGATTAAGAGTTGCGTTATCTACTGCGAACCCGCCTCAAACTCATTCTACTAGTATAGCTCCAACATAAGGAATGGCGGATAAAAGATTTGTAATAACAGTGGCCCCTCAAAATCTTATTTGGCCCCATGGTAACACATATCCTACAAAAGCTGTTGCCATCACGAGAATTACTAAAATAACACCAATATTTCAGGTTTCTAGATATATGTAGGAACCATAGTATATTCCTCGGGCGATGTGAAGATAGATGCAGATAAAAAATCATGACCCCCCGTTAGCGTGTATGTAACGGAGTACTCATCCATAATTAACATCTCGTATAATGTGTGCTACAGATGAAAAAGCGAGGTCGGTATGGGGGGAATAATGTATAGATAAAATTAAGCCTGTAATAACTTGAATTACTAGACATACGCCTAATATTGAACCAAAGTTTCACCAGACTGAAAGGTTAGCAGGGGCTGGTAAATCAACTAAGGCTCCATTAGCAATTTTAATGCCTGGGTGAGTTTTTCGAATAGGACTAAACATATTGAAAAGGTCGCAATGGGCCTTCATTAGCTCGTGAAGTTTTTACTACTATAATTAATGCAAGGAATAAAATTAAAGCTATGATAATAGGAAGGATTATATTAGGAGTAGAATAAATGTGCGCTGTATTTGGGGTTATTAATTTTCATATAATCGGCGAGGGTTGAAATGAGGTGTATGAAATAATAATAAATAATGAGGGGATGAGAATTCACCTTCAGTTAGTAATCTGCTGGTTTGGTTGAAGTGCAGCAAAATAAGCAAACATAACTAGTATCCCCCCTACATAAATAATAAAGGTGATAAGACCAAATCAACCAGTTGATATAAAAGTTAGTCTTAATGCTACAAATACAGCAGTACATAAAATTGTTGCCCCCAACCTAACAGGTGATAGTATTGTGAGGCATGAAATAAATAGTGTAATAATTAGTCTATTAAATAGTATTAATATCATTGGACGTCCTTATAATAAGAGGGGGTCTTCTTCAGACTTCAAAGGTCTGCGTGCAGTTTACACTATATTATAATGATCCTCATCAGTAAATGCATAAATATAAGAAAATTCAAACAACATCTACGAAGTGCCAATATCAGGCGGCTGCCTCGAAACCAAAATGGTGTCTGGTTCTAAAATGATGTAAGATTACTCGAATGAGGCATACTGCTAGAAATGTTCTACCGATAAGAACATGAAGACCGTGGAACCCTGTTGCTACAAAGAAAGTTGAGCCGTATACCCTGTCTGCAATAGTAAAAGAAGCTTCGATGTATTCTATGGCCTGAAGAAATGTAAAATAGCTCCCTAAAAGAACTGTTAGGGCTAGGGCTTGGATGGCTTGGGGGCGTAACCCCTCTATAATCCTATGATGAGCTCAGGTTACGGTAACACCTGAGGCTAAAAGAACGGCTGTGTTTAATAAAGGTACTCTAAAGGCATTAATTGGAACGATACCAGTTGGGGGCCATCTACATCCTAATTCTGGAGTAGGTGCGAGCCTTCTATGAAAAAAAGCCCAGAAAAAGGCAAAGAAAAATAAAACTTCAGAAGCAATAAATAAAATTATTCCCCATCGAAGTCCTTTTGTAACATAAGAAGTGTGGTGTCCAAGAAAAACCCCTTCTCGAATAACATCACGTCATCATTGAATTATTGTTAATAAAATAATTAGTAAGCCTAAAATTAAGCATGTGGTTCCATGGCCGTGGAATCATGCAGTAAGACCAATAGTTAGAGCAAAAGCTCCTAACGAGCCTGTAATAGGTCATGGGCTAAATTCTACTAGGTGAAACGGTTGTCGTACCATAGCTATGAAAACTTGTTTATTGTAAATAGCTAGAACCCGCTCTAAAGAGCAATTTATACTTGACAAGCATAGGTTATTTTTTAACTAGGATTCTGATAAAAGGGGGAAATCCATTTTCGGGGTATGAGCCCAATAGCTTTAATTAGCTTATTTTATCATCAAGATCATTGTTTTTTTTGAGACAAAGATGAATTAGATGATTTAATAATCGGGAATTGAGGTATAAATTGTCATCATATAATAACAACCATAATAACTAAGGTTAAAATTATAATTAAAGGAACGATAATTCAGTTTATAGGGGATAGGTGAGGCATACATGTAAACAGAGTAAATGATTAATTATCAAAAATAAAATATACATGTTAATTTTAGTGTAAATGTGTTTATATTAAAGGGATAAATTCCGTGTACGGTTTTACAGACCGTTGCCTATATTCTCGGCCACTTTAACTGGTTATATAGTAAAGCAATATAAACCTGAAAAAGAGGCGCTATGTAAAAGTTTTTCAGTTAATTTTATTAATAATTCTTTATTTAATAATAAAATTTAATAATAATTATGAATGTTTAGTTTTCCTCCGATACATTTATATTAAAAGTATTATATAAAAATAATTTTTAGTTTAAGATGAAGTTTATATTCTTATAAATATTTATGATTGATTTAAGATTACCAAGGCTATTTATGAAAATTAGCTAGAACTGTATGTTAAATTACAAAAATAGTGCTTTGAGAGGAATTCTCAGTCAAACCTGAAAGTTAAGCTTGAATAGGGACGGCGATAGTGGTTTATTGAAAAGACGAAGTCAATAAAGATGGTTTGCCGGTCAAAATATAAGGTGTAGTTCGTCCAAATTTAATGATTGTTCAGGAATTCACTAATAAAAGGTAAAAAAATACTGTTTTTTTTTATGAGTGGTATTTCTTTTTAAATAAAATTGATTTTGTAAGGAAAAACAGCCAAATAAAAAAGAAAAACAGGCTTTTTATTTAATTTTTATTTTATCAAAAATTGACCTAGATTTATTAAGAAAATTGTCGAATTTTACAAAATTCAAAAAAAAAGGGATTTGGACGAAGTCATATAAAAATACGTGATTTTTTTTTTAGAAATAGCATATAAAGTCTAGCAACTTTGTAAAGAAATGAATAATCATAGGTGTTTTGTGATAGCGTTTAGAGTGTGAAATAAGGCCAAAATTGACGGGGGAGTAAAAATCGGATGAACCCAGGTTTTTATAAGTGAGTTCGTTAAAAAAAAAGGGTTATATATATTGAGCATCTTATATTGGTTATTCAATGATATTTAAAAAAAAGATAGTATTACCTCAATCGGCGCCGACATCGGCGAAGGGCCGCCAGTTTATGAGCGGAAGCCCTCAGCCGAATTGTCGATTGCGCCGGGATGAGTATAGTTTTTATATAATAAAAAATATTATTTCATATAAATAGGTTTTATATATTTAATTATACCTAGTTAGATAATAATTGTATAAGAAAATATATATAATGTATTATATATATATATATATATATATATATATATATATATATATATATATATATGTATATATGTATATATATGTTTATATATATATGATAATTAAAATAAAAATATTATTAAAAAATATTACGTTTGGTGCCCAATCTTTTTGCTTGGAAGGCAAGTGTACTTAATATACTAACGTAATAAAAGTTATAATTATGTGAGTGAGTTCATAGTTTATTCAGTTTGTGAGTTATCTGTTTTCAAATGAATTAATTCATTTAATAAATCTAGTGGTGTCGACTGATTCAATAGCAATTGGTATGAATCTATGGTTGGCCCCGCAAATTTCGGAGCATTGACCATAAAAAATTCCAGGGCGCTGAAGAATAAATCTTATTTGATTAAGACGACCTGGGATTGCGTCTGCTTTCACCCCTAAGGCAGGGACTGTTCATGAGTGAATCACGTCAGCTGCGGATACTAATATACGAACTTCAATGTTTATTGGGAGCACGATTCGATTGTCTACTTCTAATAAACGAAAGTGACCTTCCTCAAGGTCGTTTGGGTTTATTATATAGGAGTCGAATTCGATTTCACAAAAGTCTGTATATTCGTAGCTTCAGTACCATTGATGACCAATGGCTTTAACTGTAACACCTGGTTCAACGATCTCATCTGTTAGATATAATAGCTGTAGGGATGGAAGGGCTAAAAATAGAAGAATAAATGCCGGAAGAATAGTTCAAATAGCTTCGACAGCTTGAGCTTCATAAATATTACGGCAGGTGAATTTATTCATAGAAAGGGATAGCATTGCATAAGATACAAATGTTAGAACTATAATAATTACTAGCATGGCGTGATCATGAAATGCAATAAGTATAGTTATAATTGGAGTAGCAGCGTCTTGGAATGAAATTTGTCTTCAGTGAGACATCTAAGTGAGCTAATTATATAGCAGAAACTTATGTAACAGATAAGCGCCTTATTGGCTTTCACTTATATGGGGTTGTAATAATAATTGTCTCTGGAGAATTATGGAAATCTAGTGGAAGAAGATCTTGCCATTCAAGAGATGAGGCTTGATGTCTGGATGAAACGGTTCTACGTTGGCTAGTTAATGCTTCTCATAAAATAAAAATGAATAATATAAGGGCTACAAAAGACATTATAGACCCTATAGATGAGATCACATTTCATTTCATTATTGCATCTGGGTAGTCTGAATATCGTCGTGGTATCCCACTTAACCCTAAGAAATGCTGAGGGAAAAATGTAGCGTTTACTCCAATGAATATGATTACGAAATGGGTTTTAGACCATCGCCTATGTAAAGTTAGTCCAGTAAACAGGGGAAATCAGTGAGCAAATCCTCCAAAAATCGCGAATACTGCTCCTATAGAAAGGACGTAATGGAAGTGGGCAACTACGTAGTAGGTGTCGTGAAGAATAATATCAATTGATGAGTTAGCTAAAACAATTCCTGTTAGGCCTCCTGTAGTGAATAAGAAAATAAATCCTAAAGCTCATAATATAGGAGTTTCATATTTAATTCGTCTTCCATAAATTGTAGCGAGTCATCTGAATACTTTAATTCCTGTTGGCACAGCAATAATTATTGTTGCCGCCGTAAAGTAAGCACGAGTATCTACGTCTATACCTACTGTGAATATATGGTGGGCTCATACAATAAACCCTAAGATTCCGATTCCTAATATAGCATAAATTATTCCTAGAGTACCAAAAGCTTCAATTTTATTGGAGTAGTGAGTTACAATATGTGATACTATTCCAAATCCTGGTAAAATTAAAATATATACTTCTGGGTGACCAAAAAATCAGAATAAGTGCTGGTAGAGGATAGGGTCACCTCCACCGGCTGGGTCGAAGAATGCCGTATTTAAATTTCGGTCAGTGAGAAGTATGGTAATCGCTCCAGCTAATACTGGTAAGCTAAGAAGAAGTAAGATAGCAGTGATCATTACGGATCACACGAATAATGGAACTCGTTCAAGGCGTAGACCCTTAGACCGTATATTAATAACTGTAGTAATAAAGTTTAGGGCTCCTATAATAGATGATACACCTGCTAAGTGTAAGGAGAAAATTGCAAGATCTACTGATGGTCCGGCGTGGGCGATATTTCTCGCTAGTGGGGGGTAAACTGTTCACCCAGTGCCAACACCTTTTTCAACTGCTGCTCTAGACAGAAGAAGAGTTAAAGAAGGCGGGAGTAATCAAAATCTTATATTGTTAAGGCGTGGGAAAGCTATGTCAGGGGCTCCTAGTATTAAAGGAACAAGTCAGTTACCGAACCCTCCAATTATTACTGGTATTACCAGAAAAAAAATTATTAGAAATGCGTGTGCAGTAACAATAGTATTATAAAGTTGATCACTACCTAATAAGGAACCAGGTTGTCCTAATTCAGCTCGAATTAAGAGACTTATTGATGTTCCTAGAAGACCGGATCATATTCCGAAGATAAAATATAAGGTACCAATATCTTTATGGTTGGTAGAGAAAAATCAGCGCAT